TAAAGAGGCATACTATAAAAATAGACCAGTTTATGAAACTTCTTACCTGGATGGGAATCAAGAAAGTTCGAAGTTCGAAATATTAAAAAAAAAAGAAGATAAATATATAAATATAAATATATAAATTATAAATAAATTATAAATTTTATAAATTGCATAAAATTTAAAAAATTAAATTAAAATAAAGTAGTAAATTAATAAAAAAATGAATACATAAAATAAATACAATAATAGATAAAACGAGATGCGACTCCCCCCTACATATTTTATACTTTCTCCTACAAAAAAACTTGTAATGCCTACTCCATTTGTAATTCCATCGATTACTCGCCTATCAAAAAAATGAGTTAGTTCGGCCAATCCTCTTATACCTTTTGTTAAGGATATTGAATAAAACGTATCTATGTAACCACGATTATATGACCAATCATATATCAAATATATTATTTTATCTAAGAAAATTCTTTTAGGACCCTTTTTCGAAAACGAATTTAGTAAGTTCAAATTTAGTAAAGATGAATAAAAAGGCTTATATAAAAGGAATGCTGTAAATATTCCGAAACCAGCTATACTCACCGAAAAAGTTGCATTTGTTAAAAATTGATACGAATCCTCAAAATCATTTGAATTTTTATGTAAAAGATTTATAGATGGAGTTAATAATTTAGATAATATATCCAAATGCATTCCTTCTTGATTCAAAGGAATTGCTATAGCTCCGACAAATAAAGTAAATAGAACCAATATAAGCATAGGAAATAGCATAGTATTATCTGATTCATGAGGATAAGAAAAAGCCTTCTTGTAGCCAAAATTAGTAATAAGAGCCCTTTTTTTGACATTACCACCAATTGTATATGGCTTCTCGTTTTTATTCATTGTTAATAAAGGAAATAAACGAAAATTTCTGTTAATCATTTTTTGCTCTTCCTTACCCCATAGTTTTATTGAATAGAAAGAGCTACTTTTTTTGCCACTATATTTTTGAAAATGAATGTTTAAATGTCCTTCAAAAGTAAGTAAATAGATCCGAAACATATAAAATGCTGTTAATCCGGCGGTGGACCAAGCTATTATTGCAAAAATCGGTGAATACAGCCAACTGTCACTAAGAATTTCATCTTTGGACCAAAAACAAGCAAGGGGTGGAATACCACAAAGAGAAAGCGTACCTATTAAAAAAGCAATTTGTGTAATGGGTGCATGCTTTCTTAAACCGCCCATCAAAACCATATTCTGGCTTTTCTCTGGCGAATACCCAACAACAGCTTCCATGGAATGAATAATTGATCCGGATCCTAAAAACAACAATGCTTTCGAATAAGCATGAGTAATCAAATGAAATAAAGCGGCTCGATAAGACCCCATACCTAAAGCTAACATCATATAACCCAGTTGGGACATTGTAGAATAGGCTAACCCCCTCTTAATATCTTTTTGAGCAAGAGCTAAAGTAGCCCCTAATAATACCGTTATTATACCTATCAAAGATATTAGATTCATTATGTAAGGTATAACTATGAAAAGAGGAAGAAGGCGGGCTACAAGAAAAATTCCCGCTGCTACCATAGTGGCAGCATGTATAAGAGCCGAAATAGGAGTAGGCCCCTCCATGGCATCAGGTAACCATACATGAAGAGGAAATTGCGCAGATTTAGCAACGGCGCCGGCAAATAATAAAGAGGCACATAAAGTAACAAATAAAAAATGAACCTCATTATTATAAATCAAGTTATTAAATATTTCGAACAAATCTTGAAATTCGAAACTTCCCGTTATCCAATAAAAACCTAAAATTCCTAATAATAAACCAAAATCGCCTATCCGATTAGTTACAAACGCTTTTTGACAAGCGTTTGCCGCAGCGGGTCGTGTGAACCAAAACCCTATTAATAGATAAGAACACATTCCAACAAATTCCCAAAAAATATAAATTTGTATCAAATTCGAACTAGTAACTAATCCCAACATTGAAGTATTGAACAAACTCATATAAGCAAAAAATCTCAAATATCCTTGATCATGAGACATATAATTGTCACTATAAATAAGAACAAAAATTCCAACAGTAGTGATTAATATTGACATAATAGAGGTAAGTGAATCATTAAAGTAGCCAAACTCGAAAGAAAAATCATTATTGATGGTCCAAGACCACACATATTGATAGATAGAACTTCCATTTATTTGCTGAATAGACAGATCGACCGAAAAAATCATAACTATACTTAACAATAAAATATTGGGAAAAGCCCACATACGACGAAGATTTTTTGTTGCCGTCGGAAAAAGTAGGAGTCCGATTCCTATTAAAATAGGAATCGGAAGTGGCACAAAAGGTATGATCCATGAATATTGATATGCATGCTCCATAAAAACTTTTTTTATTAGTCTTTCTTAATTAATCGTTTCTGATTCACCGGCTCTTATTTCTTTTGATTGAATGATTGAAAGGGAGCAATAAAAAAATCAAGATATTACAAAGTTAACTGGAATTTTCTATTGTTAATTTTTTAATCTTTCTCAACTATTTCAAAAATATTCAAATTTCGAAGTTAGAAGTAATCAAATGATATCGCCGAGTTACTAATAAAAAAAAAAAAAAAGAATTCTTTTTTTTTTCAAAATTATGTATCCTTTAACAGATTAACTACGAGTCTCGTTCGAATTTGATTGAAAATTTAAATTGGGCATACTCTCTCTTCGATCTTGACCAATTACCAATTAATAGAAAAAAATTAAAGTTTGCGTAGGTAGATAAAACGGTTTTTTAGACTTTTTATTTTGATGTATTTTTCATGTATAAATTCGAAATGGAGATGGATAAATTCTAAACGTAGGAAGACAAAAAAATAGGCAGAGTATAGAAAAGGAAAGACCTTTTTTTACGTTTTTTTGATTTCATCAATTTTTTTATATATCATAATAGATATAGATCCTAATCTATCCTATATCCTATAGATTTGAATGGAGATATAAAAAAGAAAGGTACCAATAAATTAAATAAAAATTCTTCTTTTTTTTTTGCTGGATAGTGTATGGAATATAAATAAAAAAGGTTATATCATATTGTTTTTTTGTTCTAGAATAGAAGCATTTTATGTGATTTTCCCATCTCTATTCATTTTTTTATGAAATTTGTATAACATTTGTATAGTATATATATAGTTACAATCTAGAAAATCTATAGGAATAGATAAATAATGACATAAAAAGCCCGATCATTTTTTTTGTTTTAAAAATAAAATAGATGTCTTTGACATCCAACTATAGCATTGAATAACCTTTTTTTTTGAATGGCAGTTCCAAAAAAACGTACTTCTAAATCAAAAAAGCGTATTCGAAAAAATGTTTGGAAAAAGAAAGGATATTGGGCGGCGTTGAAAGCTTTTTCATTAGCGAAATCTCTTTCTACGGGTAATTCAAAAAGTTTTTTTGTACGACAAATAAATTTGGAGTAATCTGAATTGGTTTAACTCGAATAAGATACAAAGGTTTTCTTTTTTGAATTAAGGTTTTCTTTTTTGAATTTTTGAATATCTTTTTTTTTCATTTCCGGGGGTGGGGATTCTTATTTTCCCCATCGCCCATTTGTTATGTTAGTGTTATAATAATTTGTTATTTTTATAATATTGAATTTTGAATAATAAATAATAATAATAATTTTGATATTTATACTATATGGGAGCACATACATAAGAGCTTTAACTGGGTTGTCGAAACTAATCCATTAAATTTAAAATTAAGTTTAAATTTTGTAACTTTATGAATCATTATTTCTCTGAATTACTATATATCCTTCCCTTGTTTTCAACCCACTTGAGAAAAAACCCCTTTCTAATTTAGTGGATATACAAATAATGTATCAATTTTAAGTGATCTAAAAAATCCTATGCTTGTATAAGAAGATGAATCAAGATATATTTTTAGAATTAGAAATTTGAAATACTTTTTTGAAGTATGGTACAATTATGACAGGAATCGAAACGCTTTTTATATAACGTAACGTGTACAACCCAATATCTAGTTGGTTTGATAAATCCTTAAAACGTAAAGTCCTAACGATTAATACAAAGCTATCCAAATTACATAAATCTTTTGAAATCGTTGGATGTGGTGCTCAAATTGCGATCTCTAAAAATCATATTCTTTCATTCATTTATTCATTCAATTGATAAACATTTTTTTTTTTATGGATTCATAAAAATCATACAAAAGAATGAGAAATGAATCATTAAAAAATGAAAATGATAAAGAACCCCTTTTTGTTTTGTTGAATTTTATCTATGAATTGAAGTTACAACTAGTTAGTTTCGTTACAATAAAGGAGTTCTCTTTTAGGAAAACACAAACTAAAAAATCTCTATCGACGAACTAATTAAATAAAATGATATGATAAATAATAAAGATTCCTTTTGAACCTTCAAATTGCTATTTCAACGAGTTTTTATTCATCAATTAAATGTTTCCTAAAAAATTTTATATTTTACATTGAATTGACCCCTTCACCTTCAATCTCGACGATTGAATAAAAAATGGGTTATTATGATTTCGAGCAAGCCGCTATGGTGAAATCGGTAGACACGCTGCTCTTAGGAAGCAGTGCTAGAGCATCTCGGTTCGAGTCCGAGTGGCGGCATAGTATCTTCTAAAAGAGATAGAATAAGTCCTATAATGAATTTAATTCCTGATTTCCATTCCATAAAATCGAGAAACCCTCGCTTTTTTCATCATTTTTATGATTTTTTCAACTTTAGAGCATATATTAACTCATATATCTTTTTCAGTCGTTTCAATTGTAATTACAATTCATTTTTTAACCTTATTCTTATTAGTAGATGAAGTCGTAGGACTATATGATTCATCGGAAAAGGGTATGATAGTTACCTTTTTCTGTATAACAGGATTATTAGTCACCCGTTGGGTTTATTCAGGACATTTCCCATTAAGTGATTTATATGAATCATTAATCTTTCTTTCATGGGGTTTCTCCCTTATTC